GAAATGACCCGGTCTGGCCCATTCCTCGAAAGAAGTTTTTATGGGATCCCTATCTACCAAAATTTTCACTTCTGGTTCCGGCGAACGAATAATCATTGAGTCCTCCTCTTTCCGGACAACACATACAAAGAGACCCGCCAATAGTTAAGTAATTAGTGAACCTATGAGAGATATTTAGCCTTAGTTTTTTATCTTCTATCTCCCATCTATCTATTTTCTTTAGTTATTCACTAGAGCAATTATGATCTCGAAATCGATCCGGGGCAAGTGTTCGGATCTATTATGACATATCCGTGAGGCGCTTAACGGACCTTTTTTATTTTTTAATCTTATAAAACTTTTCTGGGTTTTGATTTTGAATGGATGCCAATTTCTTTTTTGGTAACCTAGTGTATTCATATCGCAATTCGAAGTTCCTAAAGGGAGTTACTTTATGTCTTATGTAGAACATATAACAATTACTCTATTCCAGCGGAACAGTCATTAGTCATTTCTAAGAGACGCCCTAGTAGTTTTATTTAGTCATTTGAAGGTCCTTTTAATAGCCGAAAAGAAAAATATATTCTATATTTTATCTGAATATCGTTTATCCCTACGAAATACCAGATGAAAGAGAACGATTTTAGAAGGGATATAATGAAATTTTGTGATTGGTTCTTCGAAATTTTGTGATTGGTTCTTCCTAGAGTAAAGGATCCTTTTATTTGACTGATAGATACAACAAACAATTAACTATATTTAATTATAACAAATATAAAAAATTATAAACTTAAACTAAATAATACTAAATAATATATAGTAATTAAAGTAATTAATAATTTAGAATAAACTAAATTAGAATAAACTAAAAAAGTGTTCTTATTCGAAACGCCTTGTGATCTTCAACCAATTCTGCGCTTCAATATAATTACCCGGAGTAAGCGCTAGAGCTTGTTTCCAATATTCGGCAGCTTGATCAAACCAAGCCTCCGCAATTTCAGAATCTCCGTGTCGAATGGCCTGTTCTCCCCGGTCGGAATAGGGGGGTAAATTCCTTCCCTTAGAACCGTACTTGAGAGTTTCCGACCTCATACGGCTCAGCGGTCAAGTTCTTTTGGTGTCCTTTTTTTTTTTAATATACCATTGAGATTTCTCATGGATCTATCCCATTTTTTCTCTCGCGTTAACCAAAAGAAAAAGAGGTTATGAGTTTAAAACTTGAATTTTGCTTACTAATTTAATCAGTTTTATCTTTTTTCCCACCTTCATAAAGCAGAGACTTTTCCACTATCAACTATCATTAGAGTTTTCTAATAAAGGTAACTATCTCGGTTTAATTTTTTTAATTTTAATATATAAATTATTATATTTATTTATAGAATCCTTGAAAAAGATTTTCCTTTACAATTACTTTATAAGAAGGAAAAGGCTTACTATCTTTGGGATCTGATCCTACACCGCTGCTCAATACCTTAGGGGATCAACTCTATTACATAAGTTGATTCCTAACTTTTATTTCATATCATGACATAAATAAGCAGTTCTTATTGTATCGGCCCAAAACCTATCGAATTGATCTTTACGGTGCTTCCTCTATCAATTAGATCCTTTATCCATCGAATAAAGTATTGAGGCATACCTATTTCTTCATATTCATAACTTAAAATTTTATGAAGTTTATTTCTTTGCTACAGCTGATAAAAATCGTTGTTTTGGACGATACATATGTAGAAAGCCTATTTTTTTTCTAGTATTTATTAAGAAATTTTATCTTTTTTTACTTTTTTATTTCTATAGTGGAGATAGTCGCACGTAATGACAGATCACGGCCATATTATTAAAGGCTTGTGGTAAGAATGGGTTTCGCTCTAGTGCACGAAAATAATATTCCAAAGCTTTCGTATGTTCTCCGTTTCTTGTGTGGATAAGTCCTATGTTGTAGAGTATATAACTTCGATCATAGGGATCAATTTCTAGTCGCATAGCTTCATAATAATTCTGTAAAGCTTCTGCATAATTTCCTTCGGATTGAGCCGACATCCGTTACGGTCGTGATTCGATTCAAAAAATCTCCGTTTCAGAACCGTACATGAGATTTTCATCTCATACGGCTCCTCCTTTATGTACATAATGAGACTGATACATGGAATAAAAAAAGATTAAAAAATTCTCATTATAAACTGAGTGGGGCTGGTGTTTTTACAAGAAATCTCTAACCAACCCTCTTGTAAAAGATCTTTACTTAACATCAAGTATGTTGGTACTAGATAAAAAACGGGTGACTCCAACAATTTCTTTGTCTTAAACGCCCCTTAATTTTCAGGAATTAGTCACTTCAACAGTCTTCGATGGTTATACGGGTATCCAAAGCACGAACGAGATGGATGTTTGTTGTCCCAACCATTCTTGTTAGTCCTGATCCTGATAAGGAAAAGGGATAATTTATAACAAAGTTTTCGTGTTGTTGATTCCGAGGAGTAGTGCCTTTTCCTCTATGCCTCCTATTGGTACTAGTGGAGTAGGTTTGACCTAACACAACCATAGGGGTGTAGTGTAACCTTTCGCTCAATACTCTATAATCGACACGACAATTGAAGCATTTGAGGTTGCATTAATCGGGGATACACGACAGAAGGGTTTGTTTTATTTACAAACTTCACCTTCAACAAGCGTAGATTTATTTCAATAATTTTTTTCTTTATATCCCGAATAATAATGCGCCTTTCTCCTAAGAATACTAAGAGCGGTAAAAAATATAAATAACTAAATAAAAAAGAAAATAATCAAATCGCACCATCTCTGTAATAAGCGAATGCCTCTTTCTCGCCCGAAGTTGTCGGAATTATTCGTAATAAGATATTGGCTACAATTGAAAAGGTCTTATCAATAAAATTTCCATTTATTCGAGATCTAGACATAGGCAGAAATTCATTCTATAATTTCTTTTAATAACCTTCGTGGGAAAATAATCCCACAACCAACAGAATTTTACAGTACGAAATAACATAAAAACAGACTCATTAAAATTAAACTTCTACTCAAATTGTTTCTTTTTTACAGGAATCGATAAAAACTAATAAATATTTGAAGGCGGTTAGATTTCATCCAAATGTAAATCTAGTAGTATTAAGAATATAGGAAAATATTCCGATTTCATCAAAGTTGAAGAATCAACGAATTTATCCTAATCTGTAGGATAATTCGAGACGTTTTGATTAAATTATGATTTTGAGAAAAAGAATAAAAAAATCGCTCTATGATGGATGAAAATAGAATAACCGTCCGTTTTGTGTTGTGTATATAACGGGTATACGCTATACAATCAAATATAAAACTTCCGAGGGGTGTTTCATGAAGTTGGAATAAATCTATGGGATAAGGGGTTCTTGTTGAAAGATCTAAAATAGGAAAGAAATTTTATAATTTTTATGAAAATAGAATAATAGTCTAAACTAAATAGAATCATGATCTAAGGGTAGCCATTAAAGATAGTCTAAAAAAATAGATCAATCGGTGAGAGTTGTTCCAATTAAGTGATTTAATCCGGTATAAAGATTCGAAAAAAAAAAAATAGGGAGTGCCATCTTCGTAAACATGAATAGATACCTTTATTTATTGTTTTTAACAGTTTGTCCCAGAAAATTATCTTTATCCCCCAGCCTCGCGTAAGGGTTTGGCAAAGTTTTTCTATTTTTATAGTTAAAATAGCGTGTACGCACTTATCCAAAAACCTAATATGAATCACTATTCACTCGGTTTATGAAACTTTATCATTATGTAGGAGAGATGGCCGAGTGGTTCAAGGCGTAGCATTGGAACTGCTATGTAGGCTTTTGTTTACCGGGGGTTCGAATCCCTCTCTTTCCGTACCCTCCACCTAATTCACCAATGTTATTGACCACAATATAATATATCATAACAATGGACAACATTATTCCAACAGTTAGGACTTTCGTTGATATGTTTTCGCTATTCCTAATCCCAATTTCTGTGGTATGTAAAATACTAGAAAGAATGGACAAGGAATGAAGATCTCCCTATCAATCTATGATACACGAATGGGAAAAAAATACCCAGATAAACTCCCTTACCTCGAGTCTCTTTATATGGGGTGAAAGGGAGGGCAAAATTGTCCTAATCCTTCTTTTTTTAGTTAGGTTTAAGTCTGACGAGAATAATATTCTACAACTAGCAATTCATTTATTTTCAAACCGACCCATTTACTATCTAGTATTTGATTGACCGATCCTTTATATTGGAATGGGTGAAGACTCAAATGTTTTGGCAATTCCTCACGGGAGGATGAATCAAGATAATTTTGAACCAAAGACTTAGATTTTTGTTCATCTCTCACTGTAATAATATCTCGGGGTTTGCATCGATAACTTGGTATATCTACTATATCACCATTAACTAAAATATGTCTATGGTTAACCAATTGGCGGGCTTGAGGCATAGTCGAAGCCATACCTAATCGAAAAAGGATGTTATCCAATCGCATTTCAAGTAATTGTAGTAAAACTTGACCTGTTGACCCCTTTGCTTTTCCGGCAATATGAACGTATTTAAGTAATTGTTGTTCTGTAAGACCATAATGAAAGCGCAATTTTTGTTTTTCTTCTAAACGAATACGATATTGAGATTTTTTTCCGGGGCGTAATTGGTTTCTAAGATCGTTTCCGGCTATAGGCTTTTTAGTAGTTAGTCCCGGTAAAGCCCCCAGACGACGTATTTTTTTGAAACGAGGCCCTCTGTAACGCGACATAAAGACTCCTTATGAAGTTGCATAAACCTAAATGAAATTAAACTAAACTAAATGATAACTAAATGATAAATAAAATAGAAAAATAAAAAATAGAATATAAATTTGAAATTAAATAATAAATGAATCGAAATTAATTTAATTGAAGTATTGTACTACAAAGAAGAATTCGAAAGAATAATTAGATGAATTGTATCAATATCCCGGCCTTAATATATTATATATAATTTATAGTATAGTATAAATTTAAAATCTTAAATAATTAATATAAAACTATTAAATAATATAATAAAATATTAAGAATATAAAAAAGAATTAAGGGTTCTTTTCTTAATTGGTCTATATAGATCAAACCCCTCCAATTTTTTTTTTAATAATTGGAAGTTCTTATGAGATAATAGATGGGAGCCCTTTGGGAAAAGGGGAAGAAGCCTTTTCAATTTCTTTGATTTCACATTATCAACTATGGAAAAAAGAAAAATCAAACATATGGAGAAAAGCCAGCTATCGGAGTCGAACCGATGACCATCGCATTACAAATGCGATGCTCTAACCTCTGAGCTAAGCGGGCTCGCAGAACATAAATTCTACACACATAGGAATTTAGTAAACTACTGGAATCTTAGCTATTAACTGTTCATTCTTAACTCTTCTAATATGAATATATTTTATATATATAGATAGAATTTCAAATAAATATTGGATATTTGAATATTAGAGAACATATTAATTAATATATTAATATAGCAATATATAATTTCGATCTATTTATCATACCAAATATATGATTATCAATAATCAATATCTTTATTATCTTAATTAGTTAATTAGATAGTAAGATTTTTTTTGAATTCAAAATTCTTTTTTTTTACTATTCTATTTTATAAATCTAAATTATATTTCTTTTAGTAATAAAATTTTTTATTACTATTAAAATAAACTATTAATTTGATTACTTATTACATAATTGACATAAACTAATTTATAATTAATAATATAATTAAATTAGCAAGTAAATTACTAGAACCTTCTTTCTAATTTAAATTTAATTAGAATCTTATTCTATAAGATTCTATATATACTAATGTATAATTTGTATAATTAATGTATAATATAATTAATACATATTAGATACATTATAATATTAATATTTGAAATAATTTCATTTTTATTTTTTTTTTATTTTATAAAATTATAAAATAAAAAAGGAATTATTAGTTATAGCCATTAGATTCGTTATGGCTATTAAATTGTTTAATTAAATATTTAATATTTAGTAAATTTCCTTTTAGTTATTTTTAGTTCGGAAAGATAAGAGCTAAGACGAAAACAAAAGAATCGACCGTTCAAGTATTCAAAATTGCACGCTAAAAACTATATAAATATGGGAAAATAAAATAGATTATATATATAATAATAAAATATATATATAATAGTAAAATTATAATTATAATTTATAATATAGGCGTCATAATAATATATATTTATATTATATTATTAATATAGTAGTAATAAGTATACTATATATAGTATATATGTGATATGTATCGATCAATATTGTATATTGAATTAATAAATTCAATAGGCCCATCATAATAGAAATGAAAGAAAAAGTAAAACGTTATCATAATGAGATCCTAATCACAAAGAAAAAGGGGGATATGGCGAAATTGGTAGACGCTACGGACTTAATTGGATTGAGCCTTGGTATGGAAACCTACCGAGTGATAACTTTCAAATTCAGAGAAACCCTGGAATTAAAAATGGGCAATCCTGAGCCAAATCCGTTTTTCTGAAAACAAACAAGGGTTCAGAAAGCGATAATAAAAAAGGAAAGGATAGGTGCAGAGACTCAATGGAAGTTGTTCTAACAAATGGAGTTGGCTACTTTGCGTTAGTAAAGGAATCCTTCCATCGAAACTCCAGAAAGGATGAAGAAGAAATGTATATCCGTACTGAAATACTATCTCCAAATGATTAATTACAACCCGAATTCGTATTTCTTTTAATTTTCATGAAAATTAAAAGAATTCTTGTGAATCAATTCTAAGTTGAAAAAAGATATCAAATCATTTCCTCCATCAAAATCTGATAGATTTTTTGAAGAATTGATTAATCGTACGAGAATAAAGATAGAGTCCCATTCTACATGTCAATATCGACAACAATGAAATTTATAGTAAGAGGAAAATCCGTCGACTTTAAAAATCGTGAGGGTTCAAGTCCCTCTATCCCCAAAAAGGCCCGTTTGATTTCCTAATTATTTATCCTATCTTCTCAGTTCGTTGGCGGTTCAAAATTCGTTATTTTTCTCGTTCATTCTAATTGGATCTGAACGGAAATTTTTTTCCGTTCAAAAGATTTGTGATATATATGAAAAAAGTACAAATAAACATCTTTGAGAAAGGAATCCTAATATTAAATTTGAATAATTAATCATTCATTTAATTATTCGTATTTTACTGAAACTTACAAAATCCCCCCCCTTTTTTTTTGAAGATCCAAGAAATTGCACCGGGGTATGGATAATACTTTGTAATCCCCTTTTCTTTCGTTTTTCTTTTTAATTGACATACACCCAAGTCTTCTATTAAAATGAGGATGGTGCGTCATCAATGGTCGGGATAGCTCAGCAGGTAGAGCAGAGGACTGAAAATCCTCGTGTCACCAGTTCAAATCTGGTTCCTGGCACATGAGAAATTTGTATGAGTCTCTATTCTACAAATTAATTGATATGGGTCGACATACATATTCATTGA